TTACAACACACGACCATAAGATATTCTATTTTTCCAAAGAAAAGTGTTCGCTCAATAAAGATTCCAGAAGATATTGATCGTAAATAAGAAGACTGTTTACGAAGAAATAGGAATAGATATTCAAATTCATATACATAAGAATTATGTAGGAACCAAAAGAATCTTTTCTTTCTTTTTGAAAAGACGTAAATAGATTTCTTTGAAGTAATCAGACTATTCAAATTATGATATTCGTGGAAAAACAATCGCAAGAAATGCAAAGAAGGAACATCTTTGATCCAGCATTGAAGGATTTGAACCAAGATTTCCAAATGGATAGGATGGGGTATTAATAGATCTGACACATAATTTAAATGTGATAATTTATCCTCTAAAAAGGGAAATATTGAATGAATAGATCGTAAATTCTGAGATTTTGGTATTCGTTTTTCTTCAAGGGAAGATACTAATCGTGATGAGAATGGAATTTCCAGAATGACTCCAAAAACTTCTGATATCATTTGAGAATAAAAATGAGAAGAAAAAGAATTCTTGTGACCCCAAAATCCATTTTTGTTAGAATCATTCACCGAAGAAATCAAAGATTCCTGTTGGTACATTCGAGTAATTAAACGTTTCACAAGTACTAAACTATATTTATTGTCATAACCGATAATTTCCACAGGTTCGTAAAAAATCAAACTATTGAAGCTATGATAATGAACAAGTGAGTAAATATACTCCTGAAGGAGTAGCGGATAGAGGAAGTTTTGTTGCCGAAATCTATCTTTTTTAAATCTAAATATCCTTGTCATTCTGCCATTTAAATACATTTCTACTGTAACCAAAAAAGGGAGGCACTTCTTGTGTTATGAAATGATACATAGTGCAATATGGTCAGAACGGCGTATGCATATGTTGTGTTTCTCTTATACTAAAATACTATTTAGAATTTTAGAATAAACTATAATAATATATAATAATAATAGAATAAAATACAAAATAAGAAGTAAAAGATTATCTAAAAGTAAGAACAAATAAAGAATATATACCCCGGAGACAGAGAGCCCAATCTACAGATCTTTTTGCTTTCCCTTTCTATCCAATTTTGGTTTCTTTTCCTTTTTAAATATAACTAGACTAACAATAAGAAAAAGGGTAAAGATCTTTTATTTTTGCAACCCAATCACTCTTTTGACTTTGGAAAAAGATTCTTTTTTTATCACTATACTATTTCTTAGACACATCCGTCTCCAATCCACAATAAAGAATAATTAGGATTAAAAAAAAAAAAAAGAATCAATGGTCCACTCAAAATTCACAAGAGAACCTTTTCCCACATCAGGCACTAATCTATTTTTAACGTATAATTAGTAATTTGATCGGGTAATCATTCAAATTAAGAAATGAAGCTCGTTGCTTTTTTGTCTTATTCGAATTGGAGCCATAAGACTCTATCCATTTATTCACTAGACCCAAAATACTTTACTGAACTTTAAAGATTTTATAAAAAGAAAAATTCTTGTTCTATTTATATTATGAGTACTAGAAATCTTCTTTTTCTATGATTTTATTATTCTTTATTTTTTTTTTTTTATTTTTTACGACATGCTTTTTTTTCCATTCATTACCTTTCAGGATCAGTCGCGGTCTTATAAACTCTACCAATAGTCTAGACGAATTCCTTCATCCAAATGTGTAAAAGATCAAAGATCATAGTCGCAATTAAAAGCCGAGTACTCTACCGTTGAGTTAGCAACCCGGATCAATATGAAGTGTAGATATGATCGAAATAAAAAAAATCTAGCAAACTCATCCATTTTACTAAAGTGAAGGAAAGAGCCAATAGGGAATGAAATGGGGATAAAAAGATCTATTTATATACGATCAAATTATATTTGTTTGATACACCATTGTCAATATGAATGGACTTTTTAGAAAACAAATTTAAAGAAATTATATATAAATTTGTGTTGTATTTGAAAGAATAAAACTTTGAGCAGAAAAAAAAGAAGTAATAAGGAAAAGGTAGAGATAGAAAAAATGCGGCTTTTTTTAATAAACTTTCTTTAATAAAAAAAGAAAGGTACAATACAAATATAAGAAGAAAGGTTACCCCCCTCTTGTCGAGGGGGGTCCACAAAAATAAGCAAGAAAAAAATATAAAAAAAAAATATAAAAAAATAAAAAAATATATATATATATATATATATAAAAAGAAGTGAGAAGAAAAAGAAAAGAAAAAAGTATGAATAGAAAAAGAAAAGAAAAAGAAAAGAGGAAACTTTGAATAAAGAATTACACAAAGATAGAGTAACTAGTACCTATCTTTGTGTAATTCTTTATTCATGATTCTTGTTTTTCCTTTCTTTTTTTATCAAAAGAAATTCGAAATTCTTTAAAGAATTCTGCCTTCCTTAAAATATCATAAACAGTTCCTGTGGGTTGAACACCTTTTTCAAGGAAATATAAAATAGCAGGAACATTTGAATAAGTTTGATTCTTTATCGGATCATAAAAACCCACTTTTCGAAGATCTCTTCCTTCTCTTCGGGATCGAACATCAATTGCAACGATTCGATAGATGGCTCATTGGGATAGATGTAGATAAAAGATGCCCCCCTAGAAACGTATAGGAAGTTTTCTCCTCATACGGCTCAAGAAAAAATGATTCTAATTTCTAGAATTTCTATTTCGATCTATATAGATCGAAATAGAAATGGATCCATAAAGAATTAGACTGTAATTTGAGCCTTTTTTCCTTCTTTACAGAAAAAGAATCCTTCTTTACAGAAAAAGAAATTTCATTTGTACTCCTAACTCAAGTTGGATAGTTTTGAAAGAGTTCGAAAGGAAATCCTTCGAATTTCTTGAGCTGTCTCTACCCTATTTTTTTTTTACTCATTCTGATCCAATTGTTGAGACAAGTTAAAATAGTGTTTCCTTGTTCCGGAATTTATTGTCTTTGCTTTGCGCTTTGTGAAATCATTGGGTTTAGACATTACTTCGGTGATCCTTACTCCTTTTCAAAAAGGCAGCAACATACCTTTTGTTCTTTCTGTAAAAATCATACGAACGATTGATTCCTTTGTAATACACTCTTGATCTAAACAGTTTGAAAATTTCGATAAATTTTACTTTTTTTCATTTCAAACTTGTTCAAATTTGAACCTCTCCTTTTATCTATATTTATATATAGATGATATATTTACAAAGTTGGTCTAACTTATTGATTGTCACTAACCCTAGATTATTCCCCCGATAAATGAATGAATCATTTTTGCTCGAGCTCCATCATATGCTATACCTTTCTATACCATTAGTATCTTTCTTTAGCAACCCAAGACAAATTCAATCAGGTTCCTAGCAGAACAAACTATGTCGAGACAAGAGCATCTTCATTCGTATAGAAAATGGTGGATGTCATAATCCACATCCAATCATGTCCTTCAAGTCGCACGTTGCTTTCTACCACATCGTTTCAAACGAAGTTTTACCATAACATCCCTCTCATTTTAATTTTGAACCGTATGCAATTGATTCAATATGGAATCATGAATAGTCATTGGCTGAACCGATACATAATAATCTACACTTATAAACACTTATATATAAGTGTTTATCCGGAAAAGATTTCACTTAAAATTACCCCATATTTTCTCATATGAATAATATCACATGAAAAAAATCAGGTTTAAGCAAACTTATTTACACCTTCAACAAATCTTTTGGGATTTTCCATAATAAAGGATCCCCCTTTTTCGTTAAAAAAAGAAAGAAATTAGAAACCTAAAAAAAACCTTTGACTTTCTTTTCATTCAAATGAAAAAGAAATCCCCATGAATGGCTAAAAGTTTTTAGCCACTTTAACTAAATAATATACTAAACTAAATATTTCATTATATTTCATTGAAATATTCAATTATAGAATAATAAGATAATCTGAAATAATGAAAAATAATGAAATAATAAGATATTCTTAATAAGAAAAATATACAATATATTCTTATGTCATAATTATGACATATTTTTTCATTTTTTATTTATGAAATATGATTTTCTGATTCTAATATTATGATTTACTTCTTTTTTACCATCTCCAATTGAATCTGATTTTCATTTCTTATTTTCATTGAATTTAAAACATAATTATGGAGTAGAAAAAGTCTCGTGTAAGGTAAGATCAAAGAGAAAAAAAAGAATCCTCAAATTATGAAAATTATGGTCTTTTCGCATCCATCTCCATCTTATAAAACAAATAATCGTTAACAAAAGGAATCACAAATATTGAAGAATAAAATACTTGAGTAATTTAATAAATAAAGTAAAAAAAAAAAAAAGATATGATTCTTAGAATTCAGATTGGATAACATTGTATCCAAAATTAAAGTATCCAAAATTAAACAGAAAATTGTTGAATTAGATTTTCAATAGAGAAGAATCTTTCGTTTTGGATGCAAACGATCTGGGACGGAAGGATTCGAACCTCCGAATAACGGGACCAAAACCCGTTGCCTTACCGCTTGGCCACGCCCCATTTTTAGTTGGTCTAAAAAAGACTAAGATAAATATTGGTTATTCGTCAATAACCAACCAAAAGAAATATAGGACATGTTGTCGCTAGGATTCAACACAATGGATATGGATATAGAATCAAAAAGATTAATTGATCATTACTTAGAATTCAATTAAGATATTGTATGAAAATAGAATTCTTTGTATCCTTATTTTATTGGGTAGAAGTCAAAGAAAAAGAAGAATTTCTTTCTTTTATCTGCCTTTTTCTTTTCAATTTTCCCTCAGAAAAACAACTCAATCCAATCTGATAATTTATTATCATTTCAATTTCATTTGAATTTTGAATAACAAGAAAAGAATATTTGTTATGTTTAATATCTTTAGTTTAATCTGTCTCTGTCTTAATTCTACCCTTTATTCGAGTAGTTTCTTCTTAGCCAAATTGCCCGAAGCTTATGCCTTTTTCAATCCAATTGTAGACGTTATGCCGGTTATCCCTGTACTTTTTCTTCTCTTAGCCTTTGTTTGGCAAGCTGCTGTAAGTTTTCGATAAGAATGAAATCTCTATTCAATTCAAAATTTATTCGATAAAAAACAGATAAAATTTTGATTCTGAAAATCAATAAGATCATAAATAATATTCAGATAAGTCTGGACATTAGGAACCCTCGATTCAAAAAGCTAAATTCTGGTATTTATTATTGAATTTGAATAAGGGAAGGGGCGATGATCTTGATCTTTAATCAGCTAATCAGCTGATTCTTTTTGTTCTGACTTTTCCTTTAGAAGATCCCATACAATACCTAATTATAGATATGGATATGGCAAGAAATTTTTGGTAACAAAAAAAACGAATATTTTTCATAAAATATTATTCATAATATTACATTAGAATATTACATTAAAAATAGAAAGAAATTTGGAGTGTCATGTCAAAATAGTGTATAGCGTGTGTCGTAAAATAGGTGATCTATTTCCTTAAACAAAAAATGATCTTATCTTGGAGATTTTTAATGCTTACTCTTAAACTATTTGTTTATACAGTAGTAATATTCTTTGTTTCTCTCTTCATCTTCGGATTCTTATCTAATGATCCGGGGCGTAATCCTGGGCGTGAAGAATAAAAAAAGAGATGAGATTCGTTTTTACTTTTTCCTTGATTTTTTCATAGGTAAATGTATAAATAAATGGAATAGATGCTAAATAAAGATAAAAGATTTATAAAAGAAACTAATCGAAAATTATTCCAATTCGAAAATAGCAAGTGATCAGGGGGGTCGGAGAGAGAGGGATTTGAACCCTCGGTACGAATAATTCGTACAACGGATTAGCAATCCGACGCTTTAGTCCACTCAGCCATCTCTCCCCATTCAAAATGGGAAATTTATCATGTGATTTCACGCGTGAAGTCAAGATTGAGAACAATCTTTATTTTCCTTCACTTCAATGATCCGAAACAGATTTCTCCAATAGAAAGAATACTTTACTTCTTTTATTTTGTACAAATTTTTACAAAAGCCGACCTGATTAAGTATAAGTACTGGCCGGGCCAGTACTTCTTTTGTTCCGACGAATAAAAATTGTTATTGAAACAAGAAGACTCATTTTCATTGCCATTCCTAATCATTAGAAATTATATAAGATTCTAATGGAGAAATTCTCTTAGAAATTCTTTCAAAAATTCTAGATTACTATAGAATATTCTATCTATATATTCTATAGTAATTATAGGAAATTAGAGTATAAATTAGAATATTTAGCCTTTCTATTAAAATTTATAGGAAAAGTGTTCTAGTAATAGTATTCTATTATATAGTAAACTACTATTTTTTGTCTTTATTTTCTTATTCTTAAGTATAAGATTATAAGATTCGGAAATTCATCAATGAAAAACAAATTTCATTCTAAATGAAAGTTGAAGTTCAGTATTTGATTCATATTTCATATTAATATGAAATATATAATTAATATGTAGCTATGTAGCGGGTATAGTTTAGTGGTAAAAGTGTGATTCGTTCTATTAACAACTTCAATAGTTAAGGGGTCTTTCCATTTTTTTCATATTTTATATTCCATTCCGATAAAAAACTTTATTTCTTAAAAAGATTTAATCCTTTACCCCTCAATAGGACATTTGAGGAAAGAATATACATTCTCACGATTTCTATCCAAAAGTCAATCAGAATTTTACAGAATTTTAATAAAAAAATTGGATTATGGAGTCGAGAAGCATAATTTTTTTGATTGGTTAAATTCTTCCAATCCAATGAGTATGAATAAAGGATCTATGGATAATAGTACAAAACTTTCAATCGTAACTAAATCTTCAATTTTTGCGCTGAAAAAGGGCAAGATTGAAGCCAAATAGCTAGAAAATGATGGTTTTGGTTTACTAGAACCCTCGGCTTCTTATTTCAGCTCGGTAGAAACAAAATTATTTTCCTTAGGATCCCCCGAATAGAAAAGAAATAGGGAACGAAGTAACTAGACTAGAGACTAGAAAGATTTGATAGAATCTCCCTCTTCTATAGGGATCATCTAAAAAGCAAGTAACTTTAGATGCATTCGTAAAAAAAGCTGACATAGATGTTATGGATCTCATTTTTTCTATGATGGGAATACATAGATATTCCATAAAGGAGCCGAATGAAACCAAAATCTCATGTTCGGTTTTGAATTAGAGATGTTAAAACTGATCAAACAACGTCGACTATAACCCCTAGCCTTCCAAGCTAACGATGCGGGTTCGATTCCCGCTACCCGCTATATATATTATATATTCCTTAACTTCATAGGATATACAGATGCCTTATCCTTTTTGATATGCATCCTTCTTTTTATTGTTTATTGTATTCCCTAAATACGTCACATTTTTTTTTTATGAAAAAATGTGAAAATAGGAATGAAGAGCGTCCATTGTCTAATGGATAGGACAGAGGTCTTCTAAACCTTTGGTATAGGTTCAAATCCTATTGGACGCAATTTATTTCTATATATCTATTC